GTTTTATAGACTTGTATGTAACTATTGAGAGTCGAGATATTCTACATAATGTGAAGATTCCAACAAAAAGTTTGATTTTAGTTCAAAATGATCAATATGTAGAATCAGAACAAGTGATTGCCGAGATTCGTACCGGAACGTCCACTTTTCATTTTAAAGAGAGAGTTCAAAAACATATTTATTCTGAGTCAGAAGGAGAAATGCACTGGAGTACTGATGGCTATCATGCGACCAAATATCCATATAGTAATGTTCATTTATTACCAAAAACAAGTCATTTATGGATATTAGCAGGAGGTCTATGCAGATCCAATATAGTGTCTTTTTCACTCCACAAAGATCAAGATCAAATGAATGCTAATTCTTTTTCTCTCGAAGAAAGATATATCTTTGATCTCTCACTGACTAATGATCAAGTAAGACATAAATTGTTGGATACTTTTGGTAAAAAAGATAGGGAAATTTTTGATTATTCAAAACCTTATCGAATCATATCCAAGGGTCATTGGAATCTCATAGAGCCTTCTACTTATATTCGTCAAGAGAATTCCTCGGCGAAAAAGCGAAGAAATAGATTCGTGATTCCCTTACAACACGATCAAGAACAAGAAAAGAAACTAAGACCCTGTTTTGGTATTTCGATGAAAATACCTATAAATGGTATTTTACGTAGAAATAGTATTTTTGCTTATTTTGATGATCCACGATACAGAAGAAGCAGTTCGGGAATTACTAAATATGGGATTGTCAAAGTAGATTCAATCGTAAAAAAAGAGGATTTGATTGAGTATCGAGGAGCAAAAGAATTTAGTCCGAAATACCAAATGCAAATGAAAGTAGATCAATTTTTTTTCATTCCCGAGGAAGTGCATATCTTACCCGGATCTTCGCCCATAATGGTCCGGAACAATAGTATCATTGGAGTAAATACACGACTTGCTTTAAATCTAAATACAAGAAGTCGAGTAGGTGGATTAGTCCGAGTGGAGAGAAAAAAAAAAAGTATGGAACTGAAGATCTTTTCTGGAGATATTCATTTTTTTGGAGAGGTGGATAAAATATCTAGGCACAATGGCATTTTGATACCACCAGGAATGGAAAAAAGGAATTCGAAAGGATCAAAAAAATTGAAAAATTGGATCTATGTCCAACGGATTACACCTACCAAAAAAAAGTATTTTGTTTTGGTTCGGCCCGTAGTCACATATGAAATAGCTGATGGGATAAATTTAGCAACACTTTTCTCTCAAGATCTCTTGCAGGAAAAGGATAATGTCCAACTTCGAATTGTCAATTATATACTTTATGGAAATGGCAAGTCAATTCGAGGAATTTCTAACACAAGTATTCAATTAGTTCGGGCTTGCTTAGTATTGACTTGGGACCAAGAAAAAAAGAGTTCTATAGAAGAAGAGGTTCATGCGTCTTTTGTTGAAATAAGGGCAAATGATTTGCTTCGTGATTTCATCCGAATTGAGTTAGTAAAGTCCACTATTTTGTATACCGAAAAAAGGTATGATACGGCAGGTTCGGGAGTTATTTCCAATAATGAATTAGATCGTACCCATAGAAATCCTTTTGATTCCAAGGCGGAGATTCGATCATTTCCCCAACATCAGGGAACCCTTGGTACGTTGTTGAATCGAAATAAGGAATGCCAATCTTTTATAATTTTGTCATCATCCAATTGTTCTCGAACTGGCCCCTTCAATACTTCGAGATATAATAATGCTACAAAAGAATCGGATCCGATGACTCCAATTAGGGATTTGTTGGGTCCTTTAGGTACTATTGTGCCTAAAATAGTAAATTTTCGTTCATCTTACTATTTAAAAACTTATAATCAAGTCTTTTTAAAGAAAGATTTTTTATTTGAAGATTTTCAACAGACTTTCCAAGTGCTTCGAGTACTTCCATTTCAATACTGTTTCCTAGATGAAAATAGTAGGATTTATAATCCCGAGCCATGCAGTAACATCATTTGGAATTCATTCCGTTTGAATTGGTGTTTTCTCCATCACGATTCTTGTGAAGAGGCATGGACAATAATTATCCTTGGACAATTCTTTTGTGAAAATGTATGTCTATTGAAATACGGATCACGCATAAAAAAATCTGGTCAAATTTTCATTGTTCATGTTGACTCTTTAGTTATAAGATCAGCTAAGTCCTATTTGGTCACTCCAGGAGCAACTGTGCATGGCCATTATGGGGAAACCTTTTCTGAAGGAAATACATTAATTACATTTATATATGAAAAATTGAGATCTGGTGACATAACGCAAGGTCTTCCAAAAGTGGAACAAATCTTAGAAGTTCGTTCAATTGATTCAATATCGATGAACCTCGATAGAAGAGTTGAAGGTTGGGACGAACGTATCCGAAGGATTCTTGGGATCCCCTGGGGATTCTTGATTGGAGCTGAACTAACCATAGCCCAAAGTCGTATCTCTTTGGTTAATAAGATCCAAAAGGTTTATCGATCCCAGGGGGTACAGATCCATAATAGACATATAGAGATTATTGTACGTCAAGTAACATCAAGAGTTTTGGTTTCAGAAGATGGAATGTCTAATGTTTTTTTACCTGGGGAATTTATTGGATTGTTGCGAGCGGAGCGAGCAGGGCGCGTTTTGGACGAAGCGATCTATTATCGGGCAATCTTATTGGGAATAACGAAGTCATCTCTGAATACTCAAAGTTTCATATCCGAAGCGAGTTTTCAAGAAACTGCTCGAGTTTTAGCAAAAGCTGCTCTACGAGGTCGTATTGATTGGTTGAAAGGCCTGAAAGAGAACGTTGTTTTGGGGGGGATTATACCAGTTGGTACCGGATTCAAAAAATTAGTACATCGTTCAAAGCAAGACAAAGACATTCATTTGAAAATCAAAAGGAAGAATCTATTCGAGTGGGAAATGAGAGATATTTTGTTACACCATAGAGAATTATTTTGTTCTTGTTCCCCAAACACTTTTCATGAGACATCAGACCAATCATTTACGTAATGTAATTTACTAATCCCTAACAAGAGGTTCATTCTTTTTACTTTAACTCTCTGGTCCGATTATGGATTTCGTAATCAATGAAATAAAAAATAAAGAATGAAATTCATGGTTTGGGTCGTAGATCAAAGGTCAATCCTGATAGAAGGTTCCGTCGGAACAATTATTTATTTCACAGGGTAATGAATCTCTTTGAAAAAAAAAGAAAAAGAGAAAATGTGGGAAAATGGGAAGACAGTATTGGAACATCGATTTGGAAGAAATGATGGAAGCAGGAGTTCATTTTGGTCATGGTACTAAGAAATGGAATCCTAGAATGGCTCCTTACATCTCTGCAAAGCGTAAAGGTATTCATATTACAAATCTTACTATAACTGCTCGTTTTTTATCAGAAGCCTGCGATTTAGTTTTTGATGCAGCAAGTAGGGGAAAAAAATTCTTAATCGTTGGCACCAAAAAGAAAGCAGCGGATTTAGTAGCATCAGCAGCAATAAGGGCTCGATGTCATTATGTTAATAAAAAATGGCTTGGTGGTATGTTAACGAATTGGTCTACTACAGAAACAAGACTTCAGAAATTCAGGGACTTAAGAGCAGAACAGAAGATGGGGAAATTCAATCGTCTCCCCAAAGGAGATGCAGCAATGTTGAAGAGAAAGTTATCTACCTTGCAAACATATCTGGGTGGGGTCAAATATATGACGGGATTGCCCGATATTGTAATTATCGTTGATCAGCAAGAAGAATATACGGTTCTTCGAGAATGTGTCATTTTGGGTATTCCGACGATTTGTTTAATCGATACAAATAGTGACCCAGATCTTTCAGATATTTCTATTCCGGCCAACGATGATGCTATAGCTTCGATTCGATTGATTCTTACCAAATTAATATCTGCAATTTGTGAGGGCCGTTCTAGTTATATAAAAAATGGTTGAATATCTTATCATTACTCTTATCATTAAGAAGAAGAAAGAAGAAGATTAGTTTGTTTTTGGTGAACTCTCTTTGATTGTTACTCTTTTTGTTTGCATCTTTTGGAGTTTGAACTATGTTTTGAATATTGAATAATATTGAAAACATAAAATGATTGGTATTTTTTTTATGTGATTTCTCGGTATCCGAAATATACGATTCATAACTGAAATTCATGAATGAACATAGATGAATTGAGAAATAGATGGTTGAATCAAAATAATTATTTTTTTGGAGTTCGATTTCTGTTAGAGGACAATATGAATGTTATACCATGTTCCATTAAAACACTCAAAGGATTATACGATATATCAGGTGTAGAAGTAGGCCAACATTTATATTGGCAAATAGGAGGTTTACAAATTCATGCCCAAGTACTTATCACTTCTTGGGTTGTAATTGCTATTTTATTAGGTTCAGTCATCATAGCTGTTCGGAATCCACAAACCATTCCGACCGACGGTCAGAATTTCTTCGAATATGTCCTTGAATTTATTCAAGACTTGAGCAAAACTCAGATTGGAGAGGAGTATGGTCCTTGGGTTCCTTTTATAGGAACGATGTTCCTATTTATTTTTGTTTCTAACTGGTCGGGTGCTCTTTTACCTTGGAAAATCATAAAGTTACCTCATGGGGAGTTAGCTGCGCCCACGAATGATATAAATACTACTGTTGCTTTAGCTTTACCCACGTCAGTGGCATATTTCTATGCGGGTCTTAGCAAAAAAGGATTGGGATATTTTGGAAAATACATTCAACCAACTCCAATACTTTTACCTATTAATATTCTAGAAGATTTCACAAAACCTTTATCTCTTAGTTTTCGACTTTTCGGGAATATATTGGCTGATGAATTAGTGGTTGTTGTTCTTGTTTCTTTAGTGCCTTCAGTAGTTCCTATACCTGTCATGTTTCTTGGATTATTTACAAGCGGTATTCAAGCTCTTATTTTTGCAACTTTGGCTGCGGCTTATATAGGTGAATCCATGGAGGGTCATCATTAACTAACTTTCGAAATAGTCTTTTTTGAAGCTTATCCCAATTCAAGCAATGCGGATGCGGGGGGGTTCAATATAATCCACTGGGTTGGAGAAGGAAATGCAAATAGCTATATATATGTATATATGAATATGAAGAATGAAGAAAGATAGATGATATTGCAGAATTTGGAAGAGAAAGAAGGGTTGGTTGGGGATCCTACTACATATATGTATATGTAATGCCTATGAGTATCAATCCTTGTGTATGTTTCGAAGAATGGTTCCAGAATACGATTTAATAGAATAAAAAGTGCAGGTGATTTACGTTATGGAAGAATAAAAGTATATGTTATTTACTAGTTAGATAGTAATTACCCCTATCTCTTTTTTCGCTGCATTTAGATGAATTTCCATATCAGTCCTTTTTCTATTTTGTCTGTGATTGTGAATTGAATGAAAGAGAAAGAATAGAATAGTTTCTAAACAAGGAAACGCAATGACTAAAAACGTATACATATCTATTTACATAATTACATCAAGGTAGAAAAGAAAAACGGTATATCGAAGTAGTTCTGACAATTCAGTAATATTCTGAATTCCATTTGGAACTTTTAGCTACTTCAACCCGATATATTTTAGCGATAAAGATCAAAAAAGAAAAAATAAGTGTAGTAAATGTAAATAGTAAAAGTAGAAGTAGAAAAATAAGTAGATTAAATTCATTGGTTGGTTGTATCATTAACCATTTCTTTTTTTGGTGCGAGGAACTTACCATGAATCCACTTATTTCTGCTGCTTCCGTTATTGCTGCTGGATTGGCTGTAGGGCTTGCTTCTATCGGACCTGGGGTTGGTCAAGGTACTGCTGCGGGCCAAGCCGTAGAAGGTATTGCGAGACAACCAGAAGCAGAGGGTAAAATACGAGGTACTTTATTGCTTAGCCTGGCTTTTATGGAAGCTTTAACAATTTATGGACTGGTCGTGGCATTAGCTCTTTTATTTGCAAATCCTTTTGTTTAATGTTTAATTTTATCGTAGAATAAAAATGTAAAAAAAAAAAGAAGAATAAAAAAATAACCATAACTAATAAATTTGAGAATTCTCAAATTCCATTAAGAATAATAATAATAAGCGGAGTGATACAAAAAGAACTCTGTTCTTTGTTAGTCCTATCTATAAGGGGAGAGCTTATGAAAAATATAACCGATTCTTTTGTTTCCGCGGGGCACTGGCCATCCGCTGGGAGTTTCGAGTTTAATACCGATATTTTAGCAACAAATCCAATAAATCTAAGCGTAGTGCTGGGTGTATTGATTTTTTTTGGAAAGGGAGTGTGTGCGAGTTGTGTATTTCAAGAATAGGTTGGATTTCACCGGCTGCACTTTCTTTATATTTTATTTATGTATTCTTTTTTATAGCAGAAATAGGAACAAAGGGTGCACAATCTCGACGAATTACTTCGGAATTGGATTTCATTCAGAGATCATATGTAAGAACCATAGCATTTCGTGACTAATTGATAAATGAACTTTGATTCTCTTCTCTATCAACCAATAATGTTGAGGTCTTTTACATGGTTAAAGATAAATTTTTTGAAGTCCAGGCACAGCATAGTATGGTACTCTTTCTACCGCTACGTTAGTAACAAAAAGGTTTAAAGATGATAAAAAAGGAATAATTGGGAATTTATCCGATGTAGAACACTCATATGGATAAAATTATTTGAATCATTAACTGGAAAGATGGGTATTTTCCCCCCTTTTTTTTATCCACTGCCGAATCGACGACCTATGTATTGTATTTGTATAAAAAAGAGAATTCTTTGGATGAAAAAAATCGAAATCTCATTCTAATAATAATGAGAATGGAGTAATGAAGTTCAGAATTCTATTCAATTCTATATTATCTATTAGAATTTTGATCTAATTTATCATAGCATATAAAGAAGAAAGAATAAAATTATTTTTTATTTAAAATCTTTTTTTTTTTGAAATAAGTTGTAAATAAAGAACAAATAAAGAAACAACTTTGCTGACAATTTGTTCTTTTTTGTCTGGTCTGAAGAGTCCTCCTAAGATTCTGATGTTAGATCGGTTTCGATATACGAACAGAAAAGAGAGGATAGGCTCATTCCGTTCAAAGATATGAGAATGCCCATCCATCAAAGAAAAGATAAAAGAAACAATTGAGCGTGAGAGCCAAATGAATCGAAAGATTCATGTTTGGTTCGGGAAGAGATATGATAGTTGTGAAATGAATGGAAAGATAATCTACTTTCATTAAATGATTTATTAGATAAGCGAAAACAGAGGATCTTGAGTACTATTCGAAATTCAGAAGAATTACGTAGAGGAGCCATTGAACAGCTCGAAAGAGCTCGGGTTAGATTACGGAAAGTGGAAATCGAAGCAGATGAGTATCGAACGAATGGATACTCCGAGATAGAACGAGAAAAAGTCAATTTGATTAATGCTACTTGCAATAGTTTGGAACGATTAGAAAATTACAAAAATGAAACTCTTTTTTTTGAAAAACAAAGAGCAAT